ACCTCCTCTTTTTTACGAAGAGAATGAATCTTTTTATCCAAACAATACCTATGGATACATAAAAAACCTATGGAATCGATTCCATCGCAACTCGGAATATGTAATTCAAAGGTATGGAATAAGAAAAAATATTCTTAATCATAGACCTAAAAGGAAATACACGATCAACCAACATTTCTCAAATTGGAAAAAAAACCAGAAGAAATGGACTCTTATTTTGATTGAGAAATCTATGAATAAGGATCCAAATGCATATAAATACAAATGGTCCAATGGGAGTAAGAATTTCCAGGAACAATTGGACCATTTCATTTCTGAGCAGAATAGCCGTTTTCAAGTAGTGTTCGATCGATTCCATATGAATGCGTATTCGATTGATTGGTCTGAGGTTATTGAGGTTATTGACAAAAAAGATTTGTCTAAGTCACTTTATTTCTTTTTGTCCAAGTTTCGTCGATTTTTGTCCAAGTTTCTTCCATTTTTGTCCAAGTTTCTTCCATTTTTGTCTAACTCACTTCCTTTTTTCTTTGTGAGTTTCGGTAATATCCCCGTTCATAGGTCCGAGATCCACATGTATGAATTGAAACGTCCGAATGATCCACTCGGGAATCCGTTGTTAGAATCAATAGGTCTTCAAATCGTTCATTTGAAAAAAAGGAAACCCTTCTTATTGGATGAGTTTTATACTTCTAAAAAATCAAAATTATCAGGAACAATATCACCATTTTTGTTGAATAAGAGACAAAATTGGATATCATTCCATACTAGAAAGAAGAAAAAGAAAGAAGAAGAGAAGAAGAAGCGCAGGAAATCTTTTTATAACATGAAATCTTTCATGGATTCCTATTTCTCAATGATATCCCACGATCAAGAGAATTGGCGGAATCCCCTGAAACCATTTCATAGAAGTTCATTGATATCCTCTTTTTATAAAGCACATCGACTTCAATTCTTTAATAATCAATATGTGGGAAGGTCCTTTAATTATGATTTTACGTTTGGATTCGATTTATTAAACAAAGCATTCGGCGGTAAAAAAAAAAGAGAGACTCATTCAATCGAGTTAGGGGTATCTAACTTCGGGTTCATACCTAACTATTTACCATCCGAAAAGAGGAAAAAACACAGTCCTTGTTTAACAAAACGCTTTGAAAAAGGGCCGATGTATAGAAACTATCAAAGAAAAAGAAATAGTGTTTTTTCAACTCTCTCAAAATTGAAGCAATTCAAACCATATATAACACAATTGTTACTTACCCGGACAGGACACGAATATCTAAATTTAATATTTTTAGATACTTTTTTAGACCTATTGGCGATACTACGTAGGAGTCCTAAATTTCAACAATTTGTATCCATTTTTCATGATATTAGGGATGGATCCAAGCGAATTCTTCGGAAAAAATTGTGTCTTTCACCACGGAATCCTATAAGTGAGATTTCGACTAAGTGTTTACATAATTTTCTTATTTTGGTTTTGGAAAATGAGTCACCATTGATATCGACACATCTGAGGGAGTTCTTCGTTTTAATCCTTATCCTTCTTTTTGTTACCGGATATCTCGTTTATACACATCTTTTCTTTGTTTCTCGATTCTCTAATGAGTTACAGACAGAGTTCGAAGAAGTCAAATCTTTGATGATTCCATCATACATGATTGAGTTGGAAAAACTTCTGGATAGGTATCCTATATCAGAACTGAATTCTTTCGGGTTAAAGGATATGTTTCTCGTTGCTCTGGAACAATTAGGAAATTTTCTAGAAGAAAGACGAGGTTCGGCTGGCAACATGCCAAGGGGTGGTGGTCCCGCTTATGGGGTCAAATCCATACGTTCGAAGAAGAAAGATTTGAATCTCATCGATCTCATAAGAATTATACCAAATCCCATCAATCGAATCGCGTTTTTGAGAAATACTAGACATTTAAGTCATACAAGTAAAGCGATCTATACCTTGATAAGAAAAAGAAAAAATGTGAATAGTGATTGGATTGATGATAAAATAGAATCCTGGATCTTGACCAGTGATTTCATTGCTGATAAAGAAAGGGAATTCATGGTTCAGTTCTCTACCTTAACGACCGAAAAAAGGATTGATCAAATTTTATTGAGTCTGACTAATAGTGATCGTTTATCAAAGAATAACTCTGGTTATCAAATGATTGAGCAACCGGGAACAATTTACTTACGAACTTTAATTGACATTCATAAAAAGGACCTACTAAATTATGAGTTCAATCCATCCTGCTTAGCAGAAAGACGGATATTCCTCGCTCATTATCAGACAATCACTTATTCAGAAATCCTGTGTGGGGCTAATCATTTCCCATCTCATGGAAAACCCTTTTCGCTCCGCTTAGCACCGCCAAAGGGTGTTTTAGTGATAGGTTCTATAGGAACTGGACGATCCTATTTGGTCAAATATCTAGCGACAAACTCCTATGTTCCTTTCATTACAGTATCTCTAAACAAGTTCCTGGATAACTATCCTAAAGGTTTTGATATTAATGATCTTTTTGATGATGATGATGATGATATTTTTGATGATAGAGAGGGTACCATTTACAGTCTTTTACCTAGGGAGGGTAGTTGCTATAATTTGGATAGGTATGATAGTGACTATCTCGACCGTAACTATGATAGCCATTTGGAGTTTCTAAGTATGCAGGATCCGATAGGTGAGGATATCATACCGGAAATAGACCGATTTCTTCTCACGCTTCAATTCGAATTAGCAAAAGCAATGTCTCCTTGCATAATTTGGATTCCGAACATTCATGATCTGGATCGGAATGAGTCGAATTACTTATCCCTCGGTATATTAGCGAACTCTCTTTCCGGGGATTCTGAAAAATCTTCTACTAGAAATATTCTTGTTATTGCTTCGACTCATATTCCCCAAAAAGTGGATCCCGCTCTAATAGCTCCGAATAAATTAAATACGTGTATTAAAATACGAAGGCTTCTTATTCCACAACAAAGAAAGCAGTTTTTCAGTCTTGCTCGTACGCGGGGTTTTCACTTGGAAAAGAAAATCTTCGATACTAATGGATGCGGGTCCATAACTCTGGGTTCTAATGTACGAGATCTTGTAGCACTTACCAATGAGGCGCTATCGATGAGTATTATACAAAAAAAATCCATTATAGACTCTAATATAATTAGATCCGCTCTTCATAGACAAACTTGGGATTTTAGATCTCAGATAAGATCGGTTCAGGATCATGGTATACTTTTCTATCAGGTAGGAAGGGCTGTTTCACAAAATCTACTTCTAAATAATTTTTCCATAGATCCTATATCTATCTATATGAAGAAGAAATCATGTAACGGGGGGGATTCTGATTTGTACAAATGGTACTTGGAACTTGGAACAAGCATGAAGAAATTAACGATACTTCTTTATCTTTTGAGTTGTTCTGCCGGATCCGTCGCTCAAAACCTTTGGGGACCTAATGAAAAAAATGATGGTATCACTTCTTATAGACTCATTTATAATGATTATGATCTAGTTCATGGCCTATTAGAAATAGAAGGTGCTCTGCTGGGATCCTCACAGACAGGAAGTCCGTTTGATAATGATGGAGTAACATTTCTTCTTAGGCCCGAACCAAGGAATCCCATAAATATGATTCAAAATGGATCTCGTTCTATCCTTGATCATAGATTTCTCTATGAAAAATATGAATCTGGGTTCGAAGAAGGGGAAGGAGTGCTCGACCCGCTACAGGAGGATTTATTCAATCACATAGTTTGGGCTCCTAGAATATGGCGCCCTTGGGAATTTATATTTGATGATTGTATCGAAAGGTCCAATGAATTCGGATTTCCCTATTGGGAAAGGTCATTTTGGGACAAGCAGATCATTTATGATGAAGAGGGTGAGCTTCAAGAGAATGATTCGGAATTCTTGGAGGATGGAACCATGGAGGATGGAACCATGGAGTACCAGAGACAAAATAGATCTTTCAAAGAACAAGGCGTTTTTCGAATAAACCAATTCATTTGGGAGCCCTCGGATCCACTCTTTTTGCTATTTCAAGATGATCCTTTTGTATCTGTTTTTTCACATCGAGAATTGGTTGCAGATGAGGAGATGTCAAATATACTTTTGACTTGCCAAACAAAAAAAATTTATTGGAAATATCTAAATAAACGCTGGTTTAGGAAGAATATGCCAGAACAGAATTTCGAATTGTTGATTGATCGACAGAGACAGTTTAGAACCAATAGTTCATTATCAAATGAATTGTTTCGTTCTAATACTCTATCCGAGAGTTATCAATATTTATCAAATCTGTTCCTATCTAATGGAACCCTATTGGCTCAAATTACAAGGACATTGTTGACAAAAAGATGGCTTTTCCCGGAGGAGATGGTTGTTACTATCTGTTCCAATAACGAATGATTGGTTTAACTGAATAACTAAATAAAATAGATACTTTCTTTCTCGTCATCTCAAGGGGATCTTTCAAGGATCCCCTAAGATAGATAATACGGATTCCCGTTGACCGAGCCTAACTCTAATTGTTTTGTTCTGAAGCAAACAAAGAGATCCACGGGATGGTTTGTCCTATTCAGATATTCACGACCAATAAGTACAGAAAAATGGACTCTCCATTCATTAGATAGATAAGATAACCAAAACTTCGTGATCTGCTGGCAAACTTATTCCTATTCAATAAGAGATCTCAATATTATGCCTTGAAGAGGACTCGAACCTCCACGCTATTTAGCACGAGATTTTGAGTCTCGCGTGTCTACCATTTCACCACCAAGGCATCTTCAAAGTGAATTATATTCTAGGAATATGATATCTATCTAGTCTTATGTATGGAAATATTAATGTAGATAGTAAACGATATTAATAGATAGTAAATGGTTGGTGATATGATATTCTTTTCTTATTTATATTAAATATTATTATTTATTTATATTAGATATTATATTAGATATTATTTATTATATTAGATATTATTAGATTAAATATGTTATTATAT